AATGATCAATAAATTAAGTTGAATTCTATATCTACACATACCAAAAACATAGAAAAATCCGAATACCAATCTAATCGATTCTATAGATATTTGGGCTAGAGTTGACAAACAAACAAAACCAGCAATATACTTTATTAGTATCGCATAGAAATCTAAATGGGGCGTGGCCAAGTGGTAAGGCAACGGGTTTTGGTCCCGCTATTCGGAGGTTCGAATCCTTCCGTCCCAGAACATATATATTCTCTGACAATATAGATTGCTTTTTTAACAATGTTCTGTTTAAAATCGAAATGTTAGCTGGAATGTGATTGTTGTTTCTTATTTTTTTCTTCGATGAATCGTTTTTTTTTTCAAAAACTGAATCGAGATACGAAAGAATCCATATTCCCTATCTCATATTCTCTACCCCCTAAATTAGCCTAATTAGATTCAATTTTCTTTTTTGTAGATTTCTTGACTTTTCGCCAAGAGGGGGTTTTTGGTACTAATTCAATTCACTAAGTCTCTTAATTCTTAATCAATGAGGTAGGCTAAAATCGAAAAAAAGGAGCAAAAACTGGACTTAATCTGGGCTTGTTTGGCTTTGTGCCCAGACAGCTCGCATTTCGTAAAAATAAAAAAGACTAGGACATCCCCTTCTTTTGATTTATGCTGCATCAGTCCCATAGAATGGGGTAGATAGGAGTTAATCAGTGATGGGAAGGCGTTCATTTCAATATCTATAAACGGTGACAATTGCTCAGTCTATTTGATCGAATTGATAGATACGAAACCCTCCCCATTCTTTGGATTTTATCAATCAGATGAAAAAAAAAAGACTTATCTTTTTTCCTAAGATGATCAAAAGTTATTTTTAACTATCAAATTTTCTTGGAATAATGATGTCAAGAGGGGAACTTTCGAAATTGATTCGAATTTTCGAAACAGAAATAGTTTAAATCATTCCTTAGAAGTTGAATCTTTCTCTCCTATTAAGTCACGTGAAGATGCAGAATCAAAAAGAATTCGTTTATTCGTCTTATTTTATTTATATAAATAAATTACTTATTATATATATTTATTAATTAATATTATAATGTTAGACAATTTAATATTAGCGATGGGGTCTTACTAAGACTTCTTCAGAAAAATATTTATCCACCTATATCTATAGTATTATTTATATCTATATACTATAGATATAGAAGATATAGAAAAGATATAGAAGATATAGAAAATACTTTAGATTATGGTGTTTATACATCAGCCCAACCAATGACTATTCATGATTCCATAATTGAATCAATTCCATACCGGTTCTTAGAGGAATGTTATGGTAAAACTTCGTTTGAAACGATGTGGTAGAAAGCAACGTGCGACTTGAAGGACACGATCCGTTGTGGATTTGTACATCCACCATTTTTTGTAGGAATGAAGGTGCTCTTAGCTCGACATCATTGGTTCTGTTTCACTAGAACCCCTCGTTTTTTGTTGTCTTGGAATGTAAATAGTCCATGATGGAGCTCGAGTAGAAAGTATTAATTTATTTCTCGGGGCAAGGGTCTAGGGTTAATGCCAATCAATAAAAAAATTTAAACAACTTCGTAAATATATCTTAGGTATGGAAATCGAAAGAATCCAATTCGAGCAAGTTTAAAATTAAAAAATTTATTGGAATTGATCAAACTTTTTCGATCCAAAGTGTTTCACGGGGGAATCCATCATCTTGTAGGATTCTTTCATAAAAATCGCAAAAAGGGTATGTTGCTGCCATTTTGAAAGGATTAAAAAGCACCGAAGTAATGTCTAAACCCAATGATTTAAAATAAAACAAAGATAAAGGATCCCAGAACAAGGAAACACCTTTTTAATTGTCTTAATAACTGGATCAGACTGAAGAATCCGATTTTAAACGAGACAAACAAAAAAGGAGGAAAGACCGCTCAATAAATGAAATTGCCGAAAGATTTTCCTTTGAACTGTTTGAAAGTTATCCAACTTGAGTTATGAGAGTATGAATGGTTTCTTTTTCATTTTAAGGAAGAACGAAGAAAAAAAGACTTAGATCTTTAATTGCTTTGATCATTTTATGGATCCAGTTGTCATTTCTTAGATAGAATTCCATACAGAGACAAAACTTCGAATCAATCATTTTTCTCGAGCCGTACGAGGAGAAAGCTTCCTATACGTTTCTAGGGGGGGTGTTGTTGATCTACATCTATCCCAATGAGCCGTCTATCGAATCGTTGCAATTGATGTTCGATCCCGAAGAGAAGGAAAAGATCTTCAGAAAGTGGGTTTTTATGATCCGATAAAGAATCAAACTTATTTAAATGTTCCTGCTATTTTATATTTCCTTGAAAAAGGGGCTCAACCTACAGAAACTGTTCAGGATATTTTAAAGAAGGCAGAGGTTTTTAAGGAACTTCGTCTTAATCAACCGAAATTCAATTAAGGAAATAAATTAAGGAAATACAAAAAAGGGGGTAGTGATTTGTATATAACTTTGTATGACTTTTCT